TTTATTTGGAAGAAAAGGAGGATCCGGACAAAATAGATGAAACGGAAGAGATCCGAGCAAATGGAAGGGAAAAAACAAAGGATGAATTGGACTTTCACTTTAAAGAAACATGCTATAAAGATAGCTCAGTTTATGAGGATTCTTATCTTGATACCCATCAAGATAATTGGCAATTGGGAAGACTTAAACTTAAAGAAGATAAAAAAGAAAAGACTTATATAATATATAAAAAACCTCTTGTGAATTTTCTTTTCGATTATAAACGATGGAATCGTCCATTGCGATATATAAAAAATGATCGATTTGAAAATGCTGTACGAAATGAAATCTCACAATATTTTTTTTATACATGTCCAAGTGACGGAAAAAAAAGAATATCTTTTACATATCCACCCAGTTTATCGACTTTTTCGGAAATGCTAGAACGGAAAATTTTTTTGTACATGACAGAAAAACTATACCATGAAGACCTGTATAATTATTGGATTTATACCAATGAACAAAAAAAGTACAACTTGAGTAATGAATTACTAATTCGAATAAAAGTTCTAGAAAAAGAAAAGAGATCCCTTGTTATAGATATGCTCGAAAAAAGGACCAGATTGTACAATGATGAAAATGAACAAAAATGCTTGCACAAAACATATGATCCTCTTTTGAATGGACCATATCGCGGAACAATAAAAAAATTCTATTCAAAGAATGATTTAATCAGTAGTAGAACGGAAGATGTGTTTTGGATAAATAAGATTCATGATATACTTTATACGTATACTGATTCCCGAGAATTTGAACATAAAAAAAATTTACTTGATGGGGAATCAGTACTGAATTTTATTGGAAATTCTTTACCCTCAATATCAATAGACAAATTTTCTTTTGAGTCCACACACAGTTTGAATTTTAAAAGATTTTCTTTGTTGTCTTTATTAGCAGAACAAAAAACGATTGATTTTGAAAGTCAAAGAAAATCTTTTAAATTGCTAATTGATGGAATTACAACTGATCTCACTAAGCAAACGACAATTAGAAATAAATCTATTGGAATAGAAGAAATTTTTAAAAAGGTTCCTCGATGGTCATATAAATTAACCGATGGTTTAGAAGAGGAGGAAGAAAATGAAGAAGAATCGACGGAAGATCCCGGGCTTCGTTCAAGAAAAGCCAAACGTGTGATAATTTATACTGATAACGATCAAAATACCAATTCTATTACTACTAATAATAGTATTAGTAATAATGATGAAGTGGAAGAAGTAGCTTTAATACGTTACTCACAACAATCCGATTTTCGTCGGGATATAATCAAAGGATCCATGCGTGCTCAAAGACGTAAAACCGTTATTTGGGAAATGTTTCAAGCAAATGTGCATTCTGCACTTTTTTTGGATCGAATAGACAAAACATTTTTTTTCTCTTCTTTTGATATATCTGAAATGAGAAATATTATTTTTAGGAATTGGTTGAGAAGAGAACCAGAATTGAGAATTTCCGAATGGGAAGAAGAGACAAAAGAAAAGGGGAAAAAATACGAGGAAAAGAAAGAGGAAAATAAACGGATACGGATAGCAATATCCGAAACTTGGGATACCATTATATTTGCTCAAGCAATAAGGGGTTCAATGTTAATAATGCAATCCTTTCTTAGAAAATATATTATATTGCCCTCATTGATAATAGCTAAAAATATCGGCCGTATTTTATTATTCCAATTCCCCGAGTGGGGCGAGGATTTGAAAGAATGGAATAGGGAAATGCATGTTAAATGTACCTATAATGGTGTTCAATTATCAGAAACAGAATTTCCAAAGGATTGGTTAACAGACGGTATTCAGATAAAGATTCTATTTCCTTTCTGTCTGAAACCTTGGCGAAAGCCTAAGGTACGATCTCATGATAGCAATCTAACGAAAAAAAAAAGAAAAAAAGACAATTTTTGTTTTTTAACAATCTGGGGAATGGAAGCAGAGCTTCCCTTCGGTTCTCCCCGAAAACAACCTTCTTTTTTTGAACCTATTTATAAGGAACTCGAAAAAAAAATTCTAAAAGTAAAAAAGAATTTTTTTCGAGTTTTAAGAGTTTTCAAAGAAAGAAAAAAATGGTTTATGAAAATTAGGAAAGAAAAAACAGTATGGGTCTTCCCAATAGTTTTAATTATAAAACGAATAATGAAAGAATTTGAAAAAGTAAACCCAATTTTATTATTTAAATTGAGTAAAGTGAAAGTATATGAACCGAATGAAAAGAAAAAAAATTACAAAACTCCTACTAAAATAACTCGTGAATCGACTATTCAAATTCGATCTATGAATTGTACAAATTATTCATTCATAGAAAAAAAAATGAAAGATCTTGCCGATAGGACACTCACAACAAGGAATCAAATAGAACAAATCACAAAAGACAATAAAAAAATAGCTCTAATTTGTGATGGTAAAAGATTGGAATCGCGTAAAGATATTTTGCAGATACTCAAAGGACAATACATTCGATTATTACGTAAATCACATTATTTTATGAAATCTTTCATTGAAAAAATATACATAAATATCTTCCTACGTACCATTAATATTTTCAGTATCAATATACAACTTTTCTTTGAATCAAAAAAAAAAATTATCAATAAATCCACCATTTACAACGATGAAACAAATCAAAATACAATGGACTTTATTTCGACTATAAAAAAGTCCTTTTCTAATACTATTAATAGTACTATTCCTATTACTAAAATAAGTAATAATTCAAATATTTATTACAACTTATCCTCCTTGTCTCAAGCATATGTATTTTACATATTATCACAAACCCAATTATTTAATAAGTATCACTTGAGATCTGTACTTCACGATAACGGGACTTATCCATTTCTTGGGAATACAATTAAGGATTATTGTGTGGCACGAGGAATATTTGATACCAAATCAAGGTACAAGAGAATTCATAAGTCTGGAATAAATGAATGGAAAAACTGGTTAAAGGGTCATTATCAATACAATTTATCTCAGACGAAATGGTCTCGATTAGTACCCCAAAAATGGGGAAATAAAGTCAATAAACGTTATATAATTCAAAATAAAGACTCAATAAAATTGGATTCATATAAAAAAGAAAAAGACCAATTAATTCATTACATGAAACAAAATTGTAATTATGATACAGTGGATTCATTGACGAGTCAAAAAGAAAAATTGAAAAAACACTACAGATATGATCTTTTATCACATGAATATATGAATTATGGGACTAGGGGGGACTCATATATTTATGAATCATTACAAGTAAATGGGAACCGAGAAATTCCATATAATTTCAATACAATGAAAGACGAATCATATTATATATTAATAACTATAGTTATTAATGATTACCTAGAGGAAGGATATATTGTTGATATGGATCAAAATATGGATAGAAAATATTTTGATTCTAGAATTCTTTATTTTCCTATTAGAAAGAATATTGATATTGAAGCCTGGATCAATGCGCATATCGACACCAAGATTAATAAAAATACTAATACTGAAACTAATAATTATCAAAAACTTGAAAAAAAAAAACTTTTTGTTTTTGATTGGATGGGAATGAATCAAGAAAGATTATATCAGAAGATATCAAATCCAGAACCTTGGTTCTTCCCAGAATTTGGGCTACTTTTTAACGCATATAAGATTAAACCACAGATCATACCAATTCAATTACTTTTTTTGAATTTCTATGAAAATAGTAATCAATCTAACAACATTAACTTAGATCAAAAAAAGAATCCTCATATATCATATAATCAAGAAGAATATCTTGAATTAGAAAATTCCAACCAAGAAAAAACTAAACAACAGGGCCAAGGAGATCTTAGATCAGATCTACGAAAACAAAACAAAAAAAAAGATGTTGAACAAAATCACACGAAATCAGAAGTTAAAAAACGTAAAAAGAAAAAACAATCCAAAAGCAATAAGGAAGCAGAACTATATCTTTTCTTGAAAAAATATTTCCTTTTTCAATTAAGATGGGATGACTCCTTGAATCAACAAATGATTGATAATATCAAGGTATATTGTCTCCTACTTAGACTAATAAATACAAAGGAAATTGCGATATCCTCGATTCAAAGAGGAGAGATGTGTCTGGATGTGATGCTGATTCAAAAAGATCTAGCTCTTACAGAACTGATAAAAAAAGGAATATTGATTATCGAACCAATTCGTCTATTTCTAGAAAGAGGTGTAAAATTGATTATATATCAAACCGTAGGTATTTCATTGATCAATAAGAACCAAACTAATGGAAAATACCTAAAAAAAAGATATGTTGATAAGAAAAGTTTCAATAGCTACATTGGACGATATAAGAATATGCTTGCGAATGGAGACAAAAATCATTATGATTTTTTTGTTCCCGAAAATATTCTATCTCCTAGACGTCGTAGAGAATTGAGAATTCTAATTTGTTTCAATTCCTGTAATTGGAATGTTGCGGATAGAAATCCAGCATTTTGCAATGAAAACAAGATAAAGAACTACAGACAATTTTTGAATAAGCAGCTTAATACAGATGCAAATAAATTCAGTAAATTCAAATTGTTTCTTTGGCCCAATTACCGATTAGAAGATTTAGCTTGTATGAATCGTTATTGGTTTGATACCAATAATGGGAGTCGATTCAGTATGTCAAGGATACATATGTATCCGCGATTCAGAATTACTTAATGATATATTTCCTACCTAGTCATATAATATGCGAGATATCTAGTAGATAAAAACCAAAAAAAATGTATACATATATTGTGTTACATTCTAGTACATGATACTGATTTAATAGTGTATTCATATCCATTCAACGAAGAAATCTGCAGTGCCGAATCTTTTTATTTATTTATATACAAAGAAATCATTCTCTTTCGCGAATACAAAAATACCCTTTTCTATCTAATCAAATTTGCAATTCGATTTGGATGAAGTCAAAAAATGGTATATGAATAAATCCAAATTTTTGTCTCTACCAGATTAAAATTATTGGCATAATAATTTATTATTTTTCCCGATCGGTAAAATCCATGAAAAAGAAAGAAAAAGATGAAAAAAAAAATTATGATAAAAAATTCATTCATCTCAGTTATTCCACAAGAAGAAAAAGAGGAAAACAAGGGATCTATTGAATTTCAAGTATTCAGTTTCACCAATAAGATACGTAGACTTACCTCCCATTTAGAATTGCACAAAAAAGATTTTTTATCGCAAAGAGGTCTACGAAAAATTCTGGGAAAACGTCAACGGCTGCTGACTTATTTGTCAAAGAAAAATAGAGTACGTTATAAGAAATTAATTGGTCAGTTGGATATTCGGGAACCAAAAACTCATTAATTTCAAAATTTCAAGATTCGTTTGAATTTTTTATTAGTTATGATATTTTTCCTTTTAATAAACCTTGTTTTGAGAAATTCAGGAAATAATGAATCGGGGAAGAAAAAATATGACTGTACCGGATACAAGAAAGGGTCTGATGATAGTCAATCTAGGTCCTCACCACCCATCAATGCATGGTGTTCTTCGACTGATTGTTACTCTCGAGGGTGAAGATGTTATTGACTGTGAACCCATATTGGGCTATTTACACAGAGGAATGGAAAAAATAGCAGAAAACCGAACAATTATACAATATCTGCCTTATGTAACACGTTGGGATTATTTAGCTACTATGTTCACAGAAGCAATAACGGTAAATGCACCAGAACAGTTGGGAAATGTTCAAGTACCTCAAAGAGCGAGCTATATAAGAGTAATTATGCTGGAACTGAGTCGTATAGCTTCTCATTTGTTATGGCTTGGACCTTTTATGGCGGATATCGGTGCACAGACTCCCTTTTTCTATATTTTCAGAGAGAGGGAATTACTATATGATTTATTCGAAGCTTCTACAGGTATGCGAATGATGCATAATTATTTCCGTATCGGAGGAGTAGCTGCTGATCTACCTCATGGTTGGATAGATAAATGTTTGGATTTCTGCGATTATTTTTTAACCAGAGTTGCTGAATATGAAAAACTTATTACGCGGAATCCCATTTTTTTGGAACGAGTTGAAGGAGTGGGCATTATTGGTGGGGAGGAAGCAAGAAATTGGGGCTTATCAGGACCAATGTTACGAGCTTCTGGAATACCATGGGATCTTCGTAAAGTTGATCATTATGAGTGTTACAATGAATTCGATTGGGAAGTCCAATGGCAAAAAGAAGGAGATTCATTAGCTCGTTATTTAGTACGAATAGGTGAAATGACAGAATCCGTAAAAATAATTCAACAGGCTATAGAAGGTATTCCGGGGGGGCCCTATGAGAATTTGGAAGTCCGACGCTTTGATAGAGTAAAAAATTCTGAATGGAATGATTTTGAATATAGATTCATTAGTAAAAAACCTTCACCCAATTTTGAATTGTCGAAACAAGAACTTTATATGAGAGTAGAAGCCCCAAAAGGAGAATTAGGAATTTATATGATAGGAGATAATAGTGTTTTCCCTTGGAGATGGAAAATTCGTCCACCCGGTTTCATCAATTTGCAAATTCTTCCCCAATTAGTTAAAAGAATGAAATTGGCTGATATCATGACGATACTAGGTAGTATAGATATCATTATGGGAGAAGTTGATCGTTGAAATGATAATTGATACGACAGAAGTGCAAACTATCAATTCTTTTTCTAGTTCGGAATCCGTAAAAGAAGTCTATGGACTCATATCGCTGTTTGTCCCCATTTTGCCCCTGATATTAGGAATCATAATAGGGGTACTAGTAATTGTGTGGTTAGAAAGAGAAATATCCGCAGCGATACAACAACGTATTGGGCCTGAATATGCCGGTCCATTGGGAATTCTTCAAGCTATAGCAGATGGGACCAAACTACTTTTTAAAGAGGACCTTTTCCCATCTAGAGGTAATATTCGTTTGTTTAGTGTCGGACCATCTCTAGTGGTCATATCAATTCTACTAAGTTATTTAGTAATGCCCTTTGGGTATCGTCTTGTTTTAGCCGACCTAAGTATCGGTGTTTTTTTATGGATCGCCATTTCAAGTATTGCTCCTATTGGGCTTCTTATGTCAGGATATGGATCGAATAATAAATATTCCTTTTCGGGTGGTCTACGGGCTGCTGCTCAATCTATTAGTTATGAAATACCATTAACTCTATGTGTGTTATCAATATCTCTACGTGCGATTCGTTGGAACATGAACTTTTCCCTTCTCTACTCGAAATAAAGAAAAGAGTTTGAACATATTGAATAGATATCCCCCTTTTTATTTATCATTCGGGTTGATGAGTTAAACCAGATAGTTATATGAGTGAAACAAAACAGCTTATAAATTCGCTGTAAGAAGACAAAATCTCATTCCCTATGTACAACAATAAAGTGGAAGTAAACATAAGCAGTGTAAACAGTTTACCCCAAGATTAGATTCTTTGATTAGTTATCATATCTTGAAGCGGGCACAAAAGATCAACTGTATGGAATTTCTACTACTGTCTTGTATGTATTACCATACCGGGGATCAATCAAAAAAATTAGTGGACGGTTAGAAACACTAAGGTACACAAAAGATTAGTAATGGAGATAATCTTAGGTAGCAAAAACGAGGTATGTCCACATAAAAGGAATCATAAGAAGGGCTTTAAGTTGGTAGAAATGATTAAGCAGTACTCCCTCACAATTCCGATCTAGAGTATGCTCCTACTCACTGATTAAGGGAATGACTATCAAGAACGAATTAATCCTTTTTTTTTCAGAGTAGCTTCTTCTCAGAAAGAAGAACAGGAACAAAAAAAAGAAATGGAATACATACAATACAATAATACAGTAAAATAATATATAGATAGATAGAATAAGAAAAATGAATAAAAAAATCTTTATTTTTTTTTTCTTCCATCCATACATATAGAATTCTTATCATGATTCATGAAATGCACTAGTCTCTAATTCTTTAATATCTATTGACGTAACAAGTATTTTATTAAAGGATTAAGTTATTACTGAACAAGGATAAATTTGAATTCTAAAGGATGAGAATGAGATCAATTCGGAAGTGCTTTTTTCTTATTCTAGCAGACGGAATTTCATTGGTATAATTTGGGATTAGGTGATGTATCTTTATTCTTCTATTTACCTACAAAAATGCTGATAATACTGAATTGGTCCTTACATTTATTTGTAACCATAGAGGAGCCGTATGAAGCTGAGGTCTCATGTACGGTTTTGGAATAGCGATAGGAACAGTGATGTTATTATCGACTATGATTATCTAACAGTTTAAGTACAGTTGATATAGTTGAGGCACAGTCAAAATATGGTTTTGGGGGGTGGAATCTATGGCGTCAACCTATAGGATTTATAGTTTTTCTAATTTCTTCTCTAGCGGAATGCGAGAGATTACCTTTTGATTTACCAGAAGCAGAAGAGGAATTAGTAGCAGGTTATCAAACCGAATATTCAGGTATCAAATACGGTTTATTTTACCTTGCTTCTTACCTAAATCTATTAATTTCTTCATTATTTGTAACAGTTCTTTACTTAGGTGGGTGGAATTTTTTTATTCCGTATATATTCATTCCCGAGCTTTTCGTAAAAAAGAAAATGGTTGCAGTCTTTGGAATGACAATTGGTATCTTTATTACATTAGTTAAAGCTTATTTGTTTCTGTTCATTTCTATCGCAACAAGATGGACTTTACCTAGGATGAGAATGGACCAGCTATTAAATCTTGGATGGAAATTTCTTTTACCTATCGCTCTAGGTAATCTATTATTGACAACTTCTTTCCAACTTGTTTCACTATAAATAATAGAATAGAATAACAATATTCTAGATTCCTAACCTCTCTCAAACAAGAAAAAAAAAAAACATCACTTTATTCATGGATATCCACAATATGTTCCCTATGGTAACTGGGTTCATAAATTACGGTCAACAAACAATACGAGCTGCAAGATATATTGGTCAAAGTTTTATAATTACCCTATCCCACACAAATCGTTTACCTGTAACTATTCAATATCCTTATGAAAAATCGATCGCATCAGAGCGTTTCCGTGGTCGAATTCACTTTGAATTTGATAAATGTATTGCTTGTGAAGTATGTGTTCGTGTATGTCCCATAGATCTACCCGTTGTTGATTGGAGATTAGAAAAAAATATAAAAAAAAAACAATTGCTTAATTACAGTATTGATTTTGGATTCTGTATATTTTGTGGTAACTGTGTCGAGTATTGTCCAACAAACTGTTTATCAATGACTGAAGAATATGAACTTTCTACTTATGATCGTCACGAGTTGAATTATAATCAAATTGCTTTGGGACGGTTACCGATGTCAGTAATTGGAGATTACACAATTCAAACAGTTCTGAATTGGACTCAAATCAAAATAGACAAGAATAAACTACTTGATTCGAGAACGATTACCAATTACTAAGAGTTTGTTTTAATATAGAACTTCTTTCATTTTGTTTGATTAGTAACTACTAATACTAATTATAATATAACCATTTAGTATTGAGAATTATTGTTTGATTTAAGCTGAAAAGAAAATACATTTTTCTGATATTTTCGAAATAAACAATTTGAATTACTCTTTTTCGAATAAAAATAGGATAAGATTAAATTCAATTAGGAACATATCATATACAAGAAAAAATGGAGTAACCCTTTTTCTGAAACATTCAGTAAGATCATGAAATATTTCGACTTATTTATCTCTTATTTTATACATAATGGATTTACTTGGACCAATACATGATATTCTTGTAATATTTCTTGGATCAGTTCTTATATTAGGGGGTTTGGGAGTAGTATTACTTACCAATCTAATTTATTCTGCCTTTTCATTGGGATGCGTTCTTTTTTGTATATCCTTATTCTATATTTCATCAAACTCCTATTTTGTAGCTGCTGCGCAGCTCCTTATTTATGTGGGAGCCATAAATGTCTTAATCATATTTGCTGTAATGTTCATAAATCATTCAGAATATTCTAATGATTCCCATCTTTGGATCATTGGGGATGGGGTCACTTCAGTGGTTTGTACAAGTATTTTTTTCTCACTAATTACTACTATCCCAGATACATCATGGTACGGGATTATTTGGACTACAAGATCAAACCAGATTATAGAACAGGACCTAATAAGCAATGTTCAACAAATTGGGATTCATTTATCAACAAATTTTTATCTTCCGTTTGAACTTATTTCGATAATTCTTTTAATTTCTTTAATAGGTGCAATTACTATGGCTCGTCAATAATAAATACTTAGAATTAAAAATTCTAAATCAAATAAAAAATGGGAAGGTTGTTCATTAAATCTATTGCCAATACCTTTTTTTGTTTTGTAATTGTTCTATTTTAGTCAAGCGAATCAGTTGAATTGTTGTTCATATTGAAATTTGATGAGGAATTAGTCAATGATGTTCGAATATGTACTTATTTTGAGTGTATATTTATTTTCTATCGGTATCTATGGATTGATCACAAGTCGAAACATGGTTAGAGCACTTATGTGTCTTGATCTTATACTAAATTCGGTTAATATTAATCTCGTAACATTTTCTGATTTATTTGATAGTCGACAATTAAAAGGAGACATTTTCTCAATCTTTGTTATAGCTATTGCAGCTGCCGAAGCAGCTATTGGTCTAGCTATTGTTTCGTCAATCTACCGTAACAGAAAATCAACTCGTATCAATCAATCGAATTTGTTGAATAATTAAATTAGTCACAATAATCATATAAATAAAGACAAAGACATATAAGACATATACACATATAAGACATATACATAGACATATATAATTATATATACATATATAATTTATTTATATATTTATATAATATATTCATATTGATCTGATTGACCAATTTGAATTCGCATGTGCTATGATCACGTTTGTGGAAAGTCAGAGTTTCTTAGCCATTTCTTATGAACAGATTTAGAAATATTAATCCATCCTTAGGTGGATTAATCAAATTTGATAAACCACTGATTCGTCTGGTGTTTATATCTGGTGTTTATAATTATAATATAAATATAAATATATGATTCATATACTATGGATTTTACCAGATCGAAAAGTTTTATGTTCAAAACTAGAATTTATAGACCCAATGTCGCATTCAGTAAAAATTTATGATACATGTATAGGGTGTACTCAATGTGTACGAGCCTGTCCCACAGATGTATTGGAAATGATACCTTGGGATGGATGTAAAGCTAAACAAATTGCTTCCGCGCCAAGAACCGAGGACTGTGTAGGTTGTAAGAGATGTGAATCCGCTTGCCCAACAGATTTTTTGAGTGTCCGTGTTTATTTATGGCATGAAACAACTCGGAGCATGGGTCTATCTTATTGATACGTTACAAAAAACTCCACTTGAATCATTTGATTCCTTTTTACCGACAAAAACCCGTGCTCGATAAAATATTATTATTCCGAGCACGGGTTTTTCTGGTCAAAGCGTATCTTGTCTTTATTACGAGTTATTTTCCTTGGTTAACAATAATTGTGGTTTTGCCGATATTCGCAGCTTCTTCAATTTTTTTTCTCCCCCATAAAGGGAATAAGGTGTTTCGGTGGTATACTATTAGTATTTGTTTAATAGAACTCCTCTTAACAACCTATGTATTCTGTTATCATTTCCAATTGGACGATCAATTAATCCAATTGGAGGAGGATTTTAAATGTATAAATATTTTTGATTTTCACTGGAGACTGGGAATCGACGGACTTTCCATAGGACCTATTTTACTAACAGGATTTATCACTACTTTGGCTACTTTAGCGGCTTGGCCAGTTACTCGAAATTCACGATTGTTCTATTTACTGATGTTAGTAATGTATAGCGGTCAAATAGGATTATTTTCTTCTCGAGACCTTTTACTTTTTTTCATCATGTGGGAGTTAGAATTAATTCCTGTTTACTTACTTCTATCTATGTGGGGGGGAAAGAAACGTTTGTATTCGGCTACAAAGTTTATTTTGTACACTGCAGGCGGTTCCGTTTTTCTCTTAATAGGAGTTCTAGGTATGGGTTTATATGGTTCCAATGAATCAACATTAGATTTTGAAAGATTAGCTAATCAATCATATCCTATGGCATTGGAAATAATATTATATTTTGGTTTCCTTATTGCTTATGCTGTCAAGTCGCCGATTATACCCCTGCATACATGGTTACCAGATACCCATGGAGAAGCACATTACAGTACATGTATGCTTCTAGCTGGAATCTTATTAAAAATGGGAGCATATGGATTGATTCGAATTAATATGGAATTATTACCCCACGCTCATTCTATATTTTCTCCCTGGTTGGTGATAGTTGGAACGATGCAAATAATCTATGCAGCTTCAACCTCTTTCGGGCAACGCAATTTAAAAAAGAGAATAGCCTGCTCCTCCGTATCTCACATGGGTTTCCTAATTATAGGAATTGGCTCCATAACCGACACAGGACTTAATGGGGCTATTTTACAAATACTCTCTCATGGATTTATTGGTGCTGCACTTTTTTTCTTGTCAGGAACGAGTTGTGATAGAATACGTCTTGTTTATTTAGACGAAATGGGTGGGATATCTCTTCCAATGCCAAAAATATTTACTATGTTTAGTAGTTTCTCGATGGCTTCTCTTGCATTGCCGGGAATGAGTGGTTTTGTTGCCGAATTAGTAGTATTTTTTGGAATAATTACCAGTCCAAAATATCTTTTAATGCCAAAAATCCTAATTACTTTTGTAATGGCAATTGGAATGATATTAACTCCTATTTATTTATTGTCTATGTCACGTCAGATGTTCTATGGATACAAGTTATTCAATGTACCAAACTCTTTTTTTGTGGATTCTGGACCACGAGAACTATTTGTTTCGATCTGTATCTTTTTACCCGTAATAGGCATTGGTATTTATCCGGATTGCGTTTTCTCACTATCAGTTGATAAGATCGAAGGTATCTTATCTAATTATTTTCATAGATAGTTTTCATTAATGAGAAAGTCTTATAATTCTGTGATTTTAATTTACTATTTTTTTTTCCCGTACAATGGAAAAAAAAGTGAATTAGAATTGTAATTAGATACATCTCGAGTTTTGGAGAACCACTTCCATAGTTCTCCAAAACTCGCACAAACTCTCATTATATATGGTGCGATATTCTTATCTTATGTATTCCTTTGTATTCTTTTTATGTTTATGTAATTTATTCAATTAGATGTTAATGTGAATGAACCATAACTATGTAGACCTACTCCTAATAGATTGATCCCAAAATAGCATATCCAAATTATAAGAAATCCTATAGAAGCTACAAGTGCCGGATTGGTACCTTGAAAATTTATATTTATTCTAGTATGCGAATAAATCGCGAATATGGTCCAAGTAATAAATGCCCAAGTTTCTTTTGGGTCCCAATTCCAATAGGATCCCCATGCCTCATTAGCCCAAACTGCTCCCGAAAGTATGCCTATGGTTAAAAAAATGAACCCTAAACTAATGATACGATAAGTCCAATAATCCAAACGCTGAGTCAATTGATATTTGTAATAATTTCGAAATGAAAGAAAAGAAGTGTTTTTTAAAACACTTCTTTTCTTATTCAAATATTCGGTCTCAGCAAAGAAAAATGACTTAATTAAGAATTTTTTTAAGAAATTTTTCCTTTTACAAAAAATATCCATGTTTTTTCGAAATGTAATGACTAAAAGAGCGACTGATAATAATGATCCGGATAAAAGAGTTGCATAGCTCAATAACATCATACTTACGTGCATCATTAACCATTGAGATTTTAGAGCAGGTACTAATATTGCAGATTGCCGAATTTCAGTTGAAAGACACGACGTGGCGAAGCCTTGAGTAAAAATGACACTTGGTGCGGTTATTGCACTTAAATCATTTTTATGATTCCCTATCTTAAGAATCATATGAATAATGGAGAAACTCCACGAAAGAAAGATTAATGATTCGTATAAATTACTTAACGGGAAATGTCCCGAATAAATCCATCGAGTAATTAATAATCCTGTTATAGAGAAAAAAGCGGATATTATCCCTTTTTCCGACGAATCACGTAATCCTGCAATTTTGTGGATTAATAAGGTCATCAAATGAATCGTAATCATAATTGAAATGATCGAAAAAGAGATATGAGTTAATATATGTTCTAAAGTCACAAATATCATAAAAAAAAGGTCCCATTGCCAAATGGAAATCTGGAATTGAATATATTTATTATAGAATGAATCTATTCTGCCCCTTTTATGGGATGCCGCCACTCGGACTCGAACCGAGATGCTCTAGCACTGCTTCCTAAGAGCAGCGTGTCTACCGATTTCACCATGGCGGCTTACTTGAAATAATAATAGTCGATTCATGTTGAACCGTCGATATTCGACGGTTCAACATGAATCGATGAATAAATACTCATCTAAATTATATATATATATTTTATTTGAATGCTCAATCAATGATCCTTAGTTAGCATCGTCATAGGGTTCAGTTTTAACAATCAATTTTCAGGTATTATAAACTAAGTTTTTCCGTATTAGAACTGGATAGTTTTGTTCTCATATGAGATATAGAAGGCAGAATGGAATCGTCTTTTTTCTATCTTTTTTTGATGATTTTTTTTCATGGATGAAAAAAAAAATGTATTTTAGTAATGAACAAAATCAAATAATTATAACTACTATTTCATATGTATCACAATTTCATCACTAAATCAAGAGATTTTTCTAACAATTGCGATACCTTACTTAGTATTATTAAGTATTAATATTCCGTGTTGCGTAAATAATTTTACATTTATCATAACATATTTCTCAAATCAATTAGGTTTTGGGGCTAGGCATATAACAAAAGAATTTCAATCTCTATTACAATTGTACTTTTTCCAATTTATTCGATTTTTCTATTGAAAAAAGTACAATTGATAGGAAAAAAACAACCATTTCATGAGTTAAATATACTGTAATGAAAAGAACAAATAATACTTAGAACCTAATAGCAATAGACAGAAGAATTAGCAATATTGGTATTCTCCATACCGCAATAGTTAGTTTAATTAATATCCAAGAGTTCAATGCATTAGTTAATGTGAATCATTCATCTTAAAAAGTGCAAATTTTTTCGTGCCGTGTGTAGTCAAATTATTCCAGGGCTTTATTACTTCTTTGTTGCACAAAAAAGCTTTTTGAATGCCTAGTGGAAACCGATTTAGCTAAAGAAAAAGCTTTTTCTGCAGCTAAATATCCCCTTTTCTTCCAAATATTTCTACGAATACGTTTTTTTGATATAGAAGTGCGTTTTTTTGGAACCGCCATTTTTTTTTTTTTTAAGTTACTAATTTTTATTGTTCTATGTGAAAGACATGTATTGTTCAAAATAGATTGTTCTTTCTTTTTATCTATACTTATTCTTATTGTGCCAATAATAGTTTTTTTATTTTAGTTTTTTTTTTCATTTTCTCAAAACAAAACATTTCATAACATACAAATATATAATAATAAATCAAAGATAAATTCTATATAAATAGATAAATATATACATGTACATCATATAACATATGGTATTAACACTGGTTAATACTAGTGAAAAAAAAAATTAAAATAAAATAAAAAAGAATTTTTTTGTATTAATTTAATTGATTAAGTTCAGGACAACGTGCCTATAATTGAAACTCAAATTTAGAACTACAAAAAAGTAGTTAAACAAAATATTCTCTTACCTGATAAGGTAACCTTAGTCGTTTTTTATTTTAGTTTTATTTAATTTCAGGTTTATACGAAGTATAAAGTATCATAGGATTTGGAATTTCCAATAAACAAAAGTTTTCCTTAGTTAATAACTGAGCAGTAATCTTTTCTTAGTTATTTGATCATATCACTTGATATTTGCCAACCAATTGTAATTTTTTCTCAGATATAAAATATCTGAGAAAAAAAATCAGAATAATAAAAAAGAAAAAGAGTTTGATTTTCATTTTTTATTATTGTTCTTCCTTGCAATAATTGGTGAATCGAAAACAACTAAATAAAAAAAAAAATAAGAGAAAAATTCGAATTTGTTTTTTTTATGGAACATACATATCAATATGCGTGGATAATACCCTTTCTTCCACTTCCAGTTACTATGTCAATAGGATTTGGACTTCTGCTTGTTCCAACAGCAACAAAAAATATTCGTCGTATGTGGGCTTTTGTTAGTATTTTACTGCTAAGTATGGTTATGGGGTTTTCGGCCAATCTGGCTATTCAGCAAATAAATGGAAGTTTTATCTATCAATATCTATGTTCTTGGACCATCAATAATGATTTTTCCTTAGAGTTCGGATACTTGATCGATCCACTTACTTCTATTATGTCATTACTAATTTCTACTGTTGGAATCATGGTTCTTATGTATAGTGACAATTATATGTCTCATGATCAGGGATATCTGAGATTTTTTGCTTATATGAGTTTTTTCAATACTTCCATGTTGGGATTAGTTACTAGTTCCAATTTGATACAAATTCATATTTTTTGGGAACTAGTGGGAATGTGTTCCTATTTATTAATAGGTTTTTGGTTCACACGACCTATTGCAGCAAGTGCTTGTCAAAAAGCTTTTGTAATTAATCGTGTAGGTGATTTTGGTTTATTATTAGGAATCTTAGGTTTTTATTGGATAACAGGTAGTTTAGAATTTCGAGATTTGTTCGAAATAGTTAATAACTTGATCCATAATAATGAGGTCAATTTTAGATTTGTTATTCTATGTGCCTGTTTATTATTTCTTGGTGCAGTTGCTAAATCCGCACAATTTCCCCTTCACGTATGGTTACCTGATGCCATGGAGGGACCTACTCCCATTTCGGCTCTTATTCATGCTGCTACTATGGTAGCAGCAGGAATTTTTCTTGTAGCACGACTTCTTCCTCTTTTTATAGCCATACCTTACATAATGAATCTCATTTCTTTAATAGGTATAATAACACTAATATTAGGAGCTACTTTGGCTCTTGCTCAAGGAGACATTAAAAGAAGTTTAGCCTATTCAACAGTGTCTCAATTGGGTTATATTATGTTAGCCCCAGGTATAGGTTCTTATCGAGCTGCTTTATTTCATTTGATCACTCATGCCTATTCTAAAGCTTTATTGTTTTTGGGATCCGGATCTATTATTCATTCAATGGAACCTGTTGTTGGATATTCGCCGGATAAAAGTCAGAATATGGTTCTTATGGGTGGTTTAACAAAATATGTTCCAGTTACAAGAACTACGTTTTTATTAGGTACACTTTCTCTTTGTGGTATTCCACCTCTTGCTTGTTTTTGGTCCAAAGATGAAATTCTTACTGATAGTTGGTTGTATTCACCAATTTTCGCAATAATTGCTTATTTCACAGCAGGATTAACCGCATTTTATATGTTTCGGGTGTATTTACTTACTTTTGATGGCTATTTGCGTGTTCATTT